GTAACTAATAATCCTGTTATACAGGAAAAAGTCATTATCATCCCCTTTTCGGATGAATCATATAGTTTTACGATTTCATCGACTAAAAAAGTTATGAAATGAATTGTAATTACAATTGAAACAATCGAAAAAGAAATATGAGTTAATATATGCTCTAAAGTTGAAAATATCATAAATTTTTTTAAGGAGTCCCATAATTATAAAAAGGAAATCGGAAATTGAATTCATTATAGGATCTATTTACTTTTTTTAGGAGATGACATGCCGCCACTCGGACTCGAACCGAGATGCTCTAGCACTGCTTCCTAAGAGCAGCGTGTCTACCAATTTCACCATAGCGGCTTGTCTTGAATTCATAATACCCTATGAATAAGCAATCGTCTAGATTTAAGAATTAAATTGTTGCAATATTTTTTAGGAAAGATTCAAATTGATGAATAAAAATTCGTTCAAAGTTCAAATAGGTATTTGAAGGTTCATTATTTGAATTTAGGGTTTTAGTTTTAGTGTGTATTTTAGACTCTCCTCGACTTGAACTCTTGGAAAACTAGATAGTCCAACTATGAATTAAGGGATAGAACCCCCCCCAAAAAAAAACATTTTTGTTTTGTTTTAATGAACTGTTTTTGATTTATTTGATTTCAAACATCGAAACCAAAAAATCCATTTTATCAATGAACAAAAAAATTTTGGATCAGTAAAAATTGACACATATTTATCCAAAAAAACTTGTTAAGTGTTTTTGAGTGGATTGATGGCAATAAATATATGGGAGTCTATATAGGAATTCATAGAAAATCCAAAAAGAAGAAAGTTGCACAAAAAGGTTTAGAATTTTAATCAATTAGTTTCAATGATTTTGATTTTTGACTCGCCTTTCTATAGAGAAAACGTGGATCTAGAGAAAAAAGTTATATTATTGCTTATATTATTGTAAGAAACAGGCTGATGGGGAAAATAATACTCCCCACCTTGGAAATGAGAAAATATACTAAAAAGACAATTACGTATCTTATGTTTTTTTGTCAAAAAAAAGGATTCTTTTTTTTTTTTGAATTCAGTACGGTAAAGAGAAAAATCCTTATTCTAATTCTAAGAGCGAAACAAATTCCATTTCCTATTGATTAACTCAACAGGGAATGGAAAGCGGGAATTTTATTTTCGAAATGAAATGAGTCAATTTTTGAGTCAAGCCGATTCAGATTATTGTAACATGTTATGTTTTATTACTTATTTTATTTGTTTGTTGCACAAAAAAACTTTTGGAATTCCCGGTAGAAATAGATTTCCCTAAGGAAAACGCTTTTAACGCTGCCCAATACCCCTTCCTTTTCCAAAAATTTTTACGAATACGCTTTTTTGATGCAGAAGTACGTTTTTTTGGAACTGCCATTTAAATAAAAATTAAGAGATTACTCATTGGTATAGCTGGATGTGAAAGACATCTATTGTTCAAAAGAAATTTGCGCTTTGCCAATTCATTATGTATTTCTTTTCTAGATAATATTTTTGATTCTAAAATCAAAAAGAATACATAAGATGCGTGAAAGATATGGGAAAATTGCATAAACTATTTTTATTACTAAAAAAAAAAGAATATTCTTTTTTTTTTTTTAGTAACTTGTCAAATTCGCGAAAAATATGCCTAATTTAACTTGAATTTGAAAGTTCGAAGGAGACTAGTAATTAATCTGCTTTTTTCATATGATTTGACCAATTGTAACTTCTTGATTTGAATATTTGAAGTATTTAGCAGAAACTTATAAAGAATAAGTATAAAAAGAAATAAAAATTCAAAAATTCTATTTCTATTTAAGTTAGTGCATATCTTTATTTTTTTATTGACTCCTTTCAAATCAAAAAGAGGTAAGATCCGGTGAATCGGAAACAATTAATATTAATTAAGAATTAAAAAACTTTTTTTATGGAACAGACATATCAATATGCGTGGATCATACCTTTCCTTCCACTTCCAGTTCCTATGTTAATAGGAGTGGGACTTCTTCTTTTTCCGACAGCAACAAAAAATCTCCGTCGTATGTGGGCTTTTTCGAGTATTTTATTGTTAAGTATAATCATGATTTTTTCAACTAATCTGTCTATTCAGCAAATAAAAAGCAGTTCTATCTATCAATATGTATGGTCTTGGACCCTCGATAATGATTTTTCTTTAGAATTTGGCTACTTGATCGATCCACTTACTTCTATTATGTCAATGTTAATCACTACTGTTGGAATTATGGTTCTTATTTATAGTGATAATTATATGGCTCACGATCAAGGATACTTGAGATTTTTTGCTTATATGAGTTTTTTCAGTACTTCGATGTTGGGATTAGTTACTAGTTCGAATTTGATACAAATTTATATTTTTTGGGAATTGGTTGGAATGTGTTCCTATCTATTAATAGGGTTTTGGTTCACACGAACTCCTGCAGCAAATGCTTGTCAAAAAGCGTTTGTAACTAATCGTGTAGGGGATTTTGGTTTATTATTAGGA